CATGCGTCATGTGGAAGACCCAGGCACTTATATATTTACCTTGGTTGGAGTGTGGATTTGAGTATCGGGGGTGGGAAAGTTTTATATTAGCATCTAGGGAGGAATGTGTTTAAAATGGTGATAAATATGTAAGGGGGCGGGGTGGAAAGAGTATGGGGATGTGTAACGTAATGGTTATGTCCTGTGACCATTAACCGTGATGCTCGTGCCTACCATTATGGGGATGCTCAAGATGCAGTTAAGTCCAGCTACAATTTATGTTCCAGGTCAGGGCCTCAGACGGCCATAGCTGAGTCCAAGCATCCCCCAAAATTAAAAAATACCAAATGTATGACAGCACAGTTATGTGTGGGCACGGGCTGATTAGTCATTAGTCCATCGAGATGTCTTATTTAAGAGGAAAGAGTGGGCGATTTTAGGTGAGATGGCCCTGAAGAAAGAACCAGATGTCTGATAAAATTCATTAAATAGCTACCCCTACAATTGATGGGCCTGGAGCGAGAAGAGGGATCCCTGCCAAGCGGGTTGCTGGTTTCACGCGGCATGGTCGACAAGCTCGTGATCTAATGGACGGGATATGCATGTTGACAAGGACCGGATTTGACTTTATGTGCTATGTGCGAACAAGCAGTTTGATGCCCTATGTGCTTCAGTGGAGCTAATGTGCGTGCTTATATGCATGAGGTAAATCATTTAATGTACTTTGTACATGTAATGTCTGTATTACATTAATATTATGTACGTGCTTATATGCATGGGGTAAATCATTTAATGTACTTTATACATATAATGTCTGTATTACATTAATATTATGTACGTGCTTATATGCATGGGGTAAATCATTTAATGTACTTTATACATATAATGTCTGTATTACATTAATATTATGTACGTGCTTATATGCATGGGGTAAATCATTTAATGTACTTTATACATATAATGTCTGTATTACATTAATATTATGTACTATCTGCATGCTTAGAGCGGACATAAAATATGTTGGGTTTATGAACGCTCGTGTCCGTGGGTGGATGGTTGTGCTTTTCTGTATAGGTTGTTATGTGAGCTTGTGGAGTGGGAAGTCCGTGTTGTATGTTTGGGAGTTTTAGCGAATTTAATACTGGGGAGGCTCTTTATATTTTTGGAGGTATATTGATAAGTATTGTTGATAATGATTCAGGGAATAGTTTAAGTAGAACTTCAGCTTTGGGTGTTGATAGTGGGGCTATAGCTTCTTCCTTGAGTCTTAGGGAGGTTGGTTGTTCTCCTTCTCTGGTTTACAAGACCAGTATATTGATTATACTACAAAGACTTGTCTTCACTTTAGGAGGTTGTTTTCGATGATGCTAGCTACTGGTATTATGACTAGAATAATAAGGAAATATATAATAGATGCTAGTTGCCCAATAATAATATAGGGGTGTTCAACTGGTTGGCCTCCAATTCATGTGAGTGTTAATAGGTCGGCTACTAGGATTCAGAATATACATTGACTGATTGGTCGGAATATTATGCTTCGTTGCTTTGATGTATGGAGGAGGGGTATAATTACTAGGACTAGGATTGAGAGGACTAGGGCGAGGACTCCTCCTAGTTTATTAGGGATTGATCGTAAGATTGCGTATGCAAATAGGAAGTATCATTCAGGTTTGATGTGAGGGGGAGTGTTAAGTGGGTTTGCTGGGGTGTAGTTGTCTGGGTCTCCGAGTAGGTCAGGCGTGAATAGTACTAGTAGTATGAGGGTGAGGATTAGTAGGATGGCACCTAGGATGTCTTTAATGGTGTAGTAAGGGTGGAAGGGAATTTTATCTGTGTCCGATGGGATTCCTGTGGGGTTGTTGGATCCTGTTTCGTGGAGGAAGAGTAGGTGGACTATGGCGAGGGCTGCGATGATGAATGGGAAAATAAAGTGAAAGGCGAAGAATCGGGTCAGGGTGGCTTTGTCTACTGAGAATCCTCCTCAGATTCATTCGACTAGGTTTGTGCCAATATATGGAATTGCTGAAAGGAGGTTGGTAATAACTGTTGCTCCTCAGAATGATATTTGTCCTCATGGTAAGACATAGCCTATGAATGCTGTGGCTATTGTTGCAAATAGAAGGATTACTCCGATGTTTCATGTTTCTAGGAAAGTGTATGATCCGTAATATAGGCCTCGTCCTACATGCATAAATAGGCAAATAAAAAATATTGATGCTCCGTTTGCGTGTATGTATCGGATAATTCAGCCATAGTTTACGTCTCGGCAAATGTGGGTTACAGAGGAGAATGCTGTTGTTGTGTCAGGTGTATAGTGTATTGCTAGGAATAGGCCTGTTAGAATTTGTAAAATTAAGCAAATGCCTAGGAGAGAGCCAAAGTTTCATCATGATGAGATATTTGATGGGGCTGGGAGATCAATGAATGCGTTGTTTACAATTTTTATTAGTGGGTGGGTTTTTCGGATGTTGATCATTAGTGTTCTTATAGTTGAATGACAACGATGGTTTTTCATATCATTGGTCATGGTTAGATTCCATGTGAGAATGATGATGACATACATTGTGTTTATCTTAAGTGTTATTTTTGTGATAGGTTTTGTGGGGTTTTCTTCAAAGCCTTCACCTATTTATGGGGGGTTGGGGTTAATTGTAAGTGGTGGGGTTGGATGTGGTATTGTGTTGAATTTTGGTGGGTCTTTTTTAGGTTTAATAGTTTTCTTAATTTATTTAGGGGGTATAATGGTAGTTTTTGGTTATACGACAGCTATAGCTACTGAGCAGTATCCTGAGGTTTGAGTTTCTAATAAGGTTGTTTTAGGGGCATTTGTTACTGGTTTATTAATGGAATTTTTTATGGTTTATTATGTGTTGAAAGATAAGGAGGTGGAAATTGTATTTAAGTTTAATGGTATGGGGGATTGGGTTATTTATGATACGGGGGATTCTGGGTTTTTTAGCGAGGAGGCTATAGGAATTGCTGCTTTATACAGCTATGGTACTTGGTTGGTTATTGTTACTGGTTGGTCTTTATTGATTGGTGTTGTGGTGATTATGGAAATTACTCGTGGAAATTAAGTAGGGCTGTACTAATGAGGATCGTGATTAGAAAGGAGAGGAAATATAGTTTAATTAGGCCCTTTTGGTTTGTAATTATGGTGGATATTTTTATTTGGGCTAGTGAAATGGTTTTTGGTAGGATAGTTTCTAGTCAGATTAGATCTAGGAGAGAGGATGCTGATTTTTGGCTTATTGTTAAGTTTATATAGGGGGTTAGGCGGTGTATAATTGTAGGATAATATCCTAATAAGTTAGAGAATTTGAATGTGTTTGATGGATAATTGAATTTTAGGTAGTGGGTTGTGTTGCTGATTTCTAGTGCTAGAATAAAGCCTAGAATTGTGACTGTTAAGGCAGTTATTTTCAGATAGGGGGGTATGGTTATTTGGGGGATTGTTATTGGGGGGATGTTATTAGAAATAATGAACCCTGCAAATAGGCTTCCAATTAATAAGCGTTTGATTGAGTTAATTAGAAATGGATTATTTTCATTGATATTAATGAGGGTTGGAAATCGGGGTTGTCCTAGGAGTGCAAAAAAGATAATGCGAGTGCTGTAGATGGCTGTGAAGGAGGTGGCGATTAATGTTATTAAAAGGGCTCAGGCGTTGGTATAAGACGTGTTAGCGGATTCAATAATTAGGTCTTTGGAGTAGAATCCGGTGAGAAAGGGCATTCCTGTTAGTGCAAGGCTGCCAATAATGAGGGCTGTTGTGGTAAATGGCATTGCTTTAAATAAGCCTCCTATTTTTCGGATGTCTTGTTCGTCGTTTAGGCTGTGGATGATGGAGCCAGAGCATATAAATAACATGGCTTTGAAGAAGGCATGGGTGCAGATATGAAGGAATGCTAGGTGGGGTTGATTGATTCCAATTGTTACTATTATGAGGCCGAGTTGGCTGGATGTAGAGAAAGCGATAATTTTTTTAATATCATTTTGGGTGAGGGCGCATATTGCTGTGAATAATGTGGTTATAGCCCCTAGACATAGCATGATTGATTGGGCAAATTTATTATTTTCTGTTAGTGGATAAAAACGGATTAGTAGGAAGATGCCTGCTACTACTATTGTACTTGAGTGGAGTAGTGCTGAGACGGGTGTTGGGCCTTCTATTGCAGAGGGTAGTCATGGATGTAGGCCAAATTGTGCGGATTTTCCGGTTGCAGCTAGAATTAGTCCTATTAGGGGTAAGTTTGAGTTGTTTGGATTTAGTATAAAGATTTGTTGGAGATCTCAGGTGTTGAGGTTAATTAGAAATCATGCTATGGCTAGAATAAATCCGATGTCGCCAATGCGGTTATATAGGATTGCTTGTAAGGCTGCTGTGTTGGCGTCTGTTCGTCCATATCATCATCCGATCAGTAGAAATGATATAATTCCAACTCCTTCTCAGCCGATGAAAAGCTGAAAGAGGTTGTTTGCGGTGACAAGAATAAGTATTGTAATGAGAAATAGGAGTAAGTACTTGAAAAATTGGTTAATGTTGGGGTCTGAGTGTATATATCATATTGAGAATTCTATAATGGATCATGTAACGAATAGTGCTACTGGAACGAATATTATTGAGAAGAAGTCTATTTTGAAGCTGAGTGATAGCTTGAGGGTTTGGATGGTTAGTCAGTGTCAGTTTGAGATAATTATTTCTTGTCCTGTGTGGATAAATATTATTGTGGGGATTATGCTAGTGATGAAGGCGCATGAAATGGTTGTTTTTACATAGAGTGGGTAATTGGTGGATTTGTGGGTGTTGAAATTGATTGCTGCGATGGGTGCGGTTAGTAGAATTAGGGTAACTAGTGTGAGGGAGGAAAATAGGTTTATTACTTTTATTTGGAGTTGCACCAATTTTTTGGTTCCTAAGACCAATGGATAACTACTATCCTTTAAAAGTTTGAAAAAGCCATGTTATTAGACATGGGGGCATAGAATTAGCAGTTCTTGCATACTTCTTCGGTAAATAAGAAGGTGATAGTCTTCTATTATTAGATCCACAATCTAATGTTTTCTTAAACTATATTTACAGTATAGGGGGCCTAGGATAATTTTCGGGTTTAGGGATAGAAGTAGGAGTGGTAGTATGTGTAGTGATATAAGTGCATTTTCTCGTGTGAAGGAGGGTAAAATATTATTGATGTGGTGAGTATGTTTACCTCGTTGTGTTGTGATTAGTATGTAGAGGGAATATAGAGCGGTAATTACCATATTAAGTCCTATTAGAATAATTGTGATATTAGATCATGAAAAGGTTGATATTACTACAAATAGTTCTCCGATTAGGTTGATTGATGGGGGTAGAGCCAGGTTAGTTAGACTTGCTAGGAGCCATCAGGCAGCCATTAGTGGAAGGAGTGTTTGTAGGCCGCGGGCTAGGATTATTGTTCGGCTGTGAACTCGTTCATAGTTGGAGTTTGCTAGGCAGAAAAGTATGGAAGATGTAAGACCATGAGCGATTATTAGGGCGGTGGCTCCCATGTAGCTTCAGGGTGTTTGAATAAGAATGGCAACAATGACAAGTGCTATGTGGCTAACGGAAGAGTATGCGATGAGTGACTTTAGGTCCGTTTGGCGAAGGCAAATTGAGCTGGTTATGATTATGCCTCATAATGATAATATAATGAATGGATATGCTATAAAGTCGGTGATTGGATTTAGAAGTAATGTAATCCGTATCATGCCATATCCCCCTAGTTTAAGTAGGATTGCTGCAAGGACTATGGAGCCTGCAATTGGAGCTTCTACATGGGCTTTGGGAAGTCAAAGGTGGAGTCCGTATAGTGGTATTTTTACTATAAAAGCTATCATGCATGCTAGTCATATGAAAGTGTTAGATCATGAGTTAGGTATTGGTTGAACTCAGTATTGGAGAATAAGGAAATTTAGTGATCCTATTGTGTTTTGGATATAAATCAGTGCGACTAATAGGGGCAGGGATCCTGCTAGTGTATAAAACAAGAAATAGAGACCGGCGTTTAGGCGTTCTGTTTGATTTCCTCATCGAGTGATAATAATAAGTGTGGGGACTAGCGTTGCTTCAAACATGATATAGAAAAAGATTAGTTCTGTGGCAGTAAATGTTATAATCAGAAATAGTTGTAGTAGAATTAGCATTGAGATGAAGAGTTTTTTTCGGGCTAAATTTTCTTTTGATAGATGATGTTGGCTAGCTATGAGTATTAGGGGCAGCAGTCATATGGTTAGAATTAGTAATGGTGTAGATAAGGAGTCGGAGAAAAAAGTTAATGAGAAGTTGAGGCTATTATCACCGAATTGATTAAGGAGGAGAAGGCTTGTGAGGCTAATTAGTAAGCTGTGAAGTGTGGTGTTAATTCAGATTATGTTATTTTTTGATAGTCAGGTCAGGGGTATAAGTATTATTGTGGGGATAATATATTTTAGCATTGTAGAAGATTAAGGTTTTGTACATAGTCGGTGCCATATGTGTTTGACACCATTACTAGTAGGGACAGGCCTAGTGCTGCTTCGCAAGCTGCGAAAACTAGTAGAATAATAGGCATTATACTGGCTAAGGTGAAATGTGAGTTTAGGATTATTAGGGTGGCTAAAATAAATAAGGATAATATTATTCCTTCTAGGCATAGGAGGGAAGATATTAGGTGGGATCGATATATTAGTAGTCCTGTGAGGGATACTATGAATGCCATTATAATGTTTATGTACACGAGGGACATTTGGTAGTTATGAGCTTAATCATAATCTAATGAGTCGAAATCATTTATTTTGTTTTAAACTAAATACCATATTCGGTCCATTCGAGTCCTTTTTGAATCCATTCGTAGGCCAGGCTTACGGCTAGTAGAAAGATTAGGAGGAGAGCTATAGTGAGCATTGTGTTTAGATTAGTTGTTTGTGAGGCTCATGGTAATGGTAGGAGTAGTGCAATTTCTAGATCAAAAAGGAGAAATGTGATAGCTACTAGAAAGAATTTTATAGAGAAGGGGAGGCGGGCAGACCCTATGGGGTCAAATCCGCATTCATATGGGCTTGTTTTTTCTGAATACACGTTCAGTTGGGGAAGTCAGAATGCGATAGTTACGAGTAATGTGGCTAGCGTGAAGTTAGTTAGGAGAGTAATTATAAGGTTTATTGTTCTTTTTCGGATTAGACCGAAACTAACTGATTGGAAGTCAGTTGTACTAATTAATACTAAAAGGACATGAGCCTCATCAGTAGATGGATACATAGAGGAAAAGTCATACTACATCTACGAAGTGTCAGTATCAGGCAGCGGCTTCAAAACCGAAATGGTGACTAGAGGTAAAATGAAATTTCAGTTGGCGGAAGAAGCAGACAATTAGGAAGGTGGATCCGATGATGACATGGAGGCCGTGAAATCCTGTAGCTACGAAGAAAGTTGAACCGTAAATCCCGTCTGAGATTGTAAAGGGTGCTTCATAATACTCTGATGCCTGTAGTAGTGTAAAGTACACGCCTAGTGCGATGGTAATGAATAGGGCTTGTAACATGTGGTAACGATTCCCTTCTATGAGGCTATGGTGAGCTCAAGTAATGGATACTCCTGAGGCTAGAAGGACAGAGGTGTTGAGTAGTGGGACTTCTAAGGGGTTAAGTGGGTGAATGCCTGTTGGGGGTCAGCAGCCGCCTAGTTCGGGTGTGGGGGCAAGGCTTGAGTGGTAGAAGGCTCAGAAAAATCCAGTAAAGAATAGAACTTCGGAGATAATGAAAAGAATCATTCCGTAACGAAGGCCCTTTTGGACAGCTGGAGTATGGTGGCCTTGAAAGGTGCTTTCTCGAATTACATCTCGTCATCACTGATATATTGTAAGTATATTTGTTGTTAGGCCCAGAGTTAGTAGAGCTATTGAGTTGAAGTGAAATCATATGATGAGACCAGATGTTATTAGGAGGGCAGATAGTGCTCCTGTGAGGGGTCAGGGGCTTGGGTTTACTATGTGATAAGCGTGGGTTTGGTGTGTCATTATGTGTTATCATGCAGGTATAAGCTAACTAGAAGGGTAAATACATAGGCTTGAATTATAGCCACTGCGAACTCGAGGATTGTTAATAAAATTAGGATAATGAATGTGATGAGTGCTGTTGTGGTATTAATGCTTATTAGTGCAAGGGTGGCTCCTCCAATTAGGTGAATTAGTAAGTGTCCTGCCGTGATGTTAGCTGTCAATCGTACGGCAAGGGCTACTGGTTGAATAAATAGGCTAATGGTTTCAATAATTACTAGTATTGGGATCAGTGGGGTGGGTGTCCCTTGTGGTAGGAAATGGGCGAGTGAAGCTTTAGTTTTGTTGCGGAAGCCTGTAATTACAGCTCCTGCTCACAAAGGAATGGCCATGCCTAGGTTTATTGATAGCTGTGTAGTTGGTGTAAATGAGTGGGGTAGGAGGCCTAGTAGGTTTGTAGATCCAATAAATAAAATTAGGGACATTAGCATTAGTGTTCATGTTTGTCCTTTGGTGTTATGAATGCTCATTATTTGTTTTGATACTAATTGAAGTATTCACTGTTGGAGGGAGATGAGGCGGTTGCTGACTAGTCGATTTGATGTGGGGAATAATAGGCTAGGGAATAAAACAATAAGGGTAACGAGGGGGAGGCCAAATATTATAGGGGTAATGAAAGAGGCAAATAGATTTTCGTTCATTTTGTTTCTCAGGGAGTGTTTTGTTTTGGTGCTTTTGTTGTTATTAATTCTGGGTTATGGTAGAAGTTGTGTTTTGAGATTTTTAGTTGAAAAATAATGAAGAGGACTAAAAATATTGATAGAATTATTGTAAGTCACGTTGATGTGTCTAGTTGTGGCATATCATCAAGGAGAATATGATATTCTCAGTCTTTAACTTAAAAGGTTAACGCTGGGTTAGCTTCTTGATGATTTTATAGTATTGATGCGGATCATTTTTCAAAATATTTTAGTGGGACTAGTTCAAGAACGATTGGCATAAAACTGTGATTTGATCCGCAGATTTCTGAGCATTGACCGTAGAATAGGCCTGGACGAGTTGACATAAGGGTTGTCTGATTTAAACGGCCTGGAATTGCGTCTGTTTTTAGTCCTAGAGAAGGGACTGCTCATGAGTGTAGGACATCTTCGGAAGAGATTAGTATTCGGATTGTTATTTCCATGGGTAATACAACTCGGTTATCTACTTCTAGTAAACGCAGTTCTCCTGGTTTTAGTTCTGATGTTGGGATTATATAGGAATCGAAGGTTAGGTCTTCATAATCTGTATATTCATAGCTTCAGTATCATTGATGGCCCATGGTCTTTACTGTGAGAGATGGATTGTTGATTTCATCTATTATGTATAGGATTCGCAAGGATGGAAGAGCAATCATGATTAAGATAATGGCTGGTAGAATGGTTCAGATTGTTTCTACTTCCTGCGCGTCTATAGTACTGGTATGGGTTAATTTTGTTGTCAGTATTAGTGAAATAATATAAAGTACTAGAGAGCTGATTAGGAAAACGATTATTAATGTATGATCGTGAAAGTGTAGTAGTTCTTCTATGATTGGTGATGTTGCGTCTTGAAAGCCTAGTTGTATGGGATATGCCATATGAGATGTACGGGATTTTCACCTGTAATTTAATCTTGACAAGGTTATGTAATGTTTTACTAACATCTCGTTTATTGAGAGAGTCATAGTGGCTATGGGGTTGGCTTGAAACCAATAATAGGAGGTTCGATTCCTTCCTTTCTTATTTTAGGTTAACATATGTGGGTTCTTCAAATGTGTGATATGGCGGAGGACATCCGTTTAGTCATTCTAGGTTTGTTGTGGTTAGGTCTACAGTTAGGACTTCTCGTTTAGATGCAAATGCTTCTCAGATGATGAAAATTATTAGTATTACTGCTGTTAGTGAGATAAATGAGCCTATAGATGAGATAGTGTTTCATATTGTATATGCGTCTGGATAATCAGAGTATCGTCGTGGTATACCGGATAATCCTAGAAAATGTTGTGGAAAGAAAGTCATGTTAACACCTACAAATATAATTGCAAAGTGGATTTTGGCTCACGTATCATTAAGAGTATAGCCTGAGAATAGAGGAAATCAATGTACAAATCCTCCTATAATAGCAAATACAGCTCCTATTGATAATACGTAGTGGAAATGAGCTACTACGTAATATGTGTCGTGGAGGACAATGTCAAGGGAGGAGTTGGCTAGAACAATTCCGGTTAAGCCTCCAACTGTGAAAAGAAAGATGAAACCTAGGGCTCATATTATAGCAGGAGATCATTTGATATTACCCCCATGAAGCGTTGCTAGTCAACTGAATACTTTTACTCCTGTTGGGATGGCAATAATTATAGTAGCTGATGTGAAGTAAGCCCGTGTATCGACGTCTATTCCGACTGTGAATATATGATGGGCTCATACAATAAATCCTAGGAACCCAATTGATATTATGGCTCATACTATTCCTATATACCCGAATGGTTCTTTTTTTCCTGAATAGTAAGTCACAATATGGGAGATTATTCCAAACCCAGGTAAAATAAGAATATATACTTCAGGGTGCCCAAAGAATCAGAATAGGTGTTGGTATAGGATAGGGTCTCCTCCTCCTGCTGGGTCAAAAAAGGTTGTATTTAGGTTTCGGTCCGTTAGTAATATTGTGATGCCAGCTGCTAATACAGGAAGTGAGAGAAGGAGTAGTACGGCAGTAATTAGTACAGATCATACAAACAAGGGGGTTTGATACTGTGATATTGCGGGGGGTTTTATATTAATAATAGTTGTAATAAAATTAATGGCTCCTAAAATTGAGGAGACACCTGCCAGGTGTAGGGAAAAAATAGTTAGATCTACCGAGGCTCCTGCATGGGCTAAGTTGCCTGCTAGAGGGGGGTACACGGTTCAACCTGTTCCTGCTCCGGCCTCGACCATAGAGGATGCTAAGAGTAACAGGAAAGATGGGGGAAGAAGTCAAAAGCTTATGTTATTTATCCGAGGAAATGCTATGTCAGGGGCTCCAATTATCAGAGGAACTAGTCAGTTGCCGAATCCACCGATCATAATAGGCATTACTATAAAGAAAATTATTACAAATGCATGTGCGGTTACAATTACGTTGTAGATTTGGTCATCTCCGAGTAGAGTTCCGGGTTGGCCTAGTTCGGCGCGAATTAGTAGGCTTAAGGCGGTTCCTACTATGCCAGCTCAGGCACCAAATAGAAGGTAAAGGGTGCCGATATCTTTGTGGTTGGTTGAAAATAATCAGCGGTTGATGAACATGGGTAAAATGGCTGAGTAAAGCAATAGACTGTAAATCTAAGAACAGAGGTTTAATTCCTCTTTTTACCAGGTCCTGTAGTGAATTAACATATTGAATTGCAAATTCAAAGAAGCAGCTTCAAACTCTGCCGGGGCTTCTCCCGCCTTTTTTTACTCGCGGCGGGAGAAGTAGATTGAAGCCAGTTGTTTAGGGTATTTAGCTGTTAACTAAAGTTTCGTGGGGGTGGAGCCCACCAATCTAGTGAGGATTTAGCTTAATTAAAGTGGTTGATTTGCATTCAATTGATGTAAGATGTAGTCTTGCAGTCCTTATCAGGAATTAAGTAAATTATACTTGCTTAGGGCTTTGAAGGCTCTTGGTCTGTTTAACCTAAATTCCTATTCTAGAATTGAGAGGATTGGTGTTAGTGGTAATAATATGGTGGATAGTACGGTCATTGTTGGTAGAAGGGTTATTCGTTTTGTGGTTTGGAATTGTCATTTCATTTTTATATTGTTTGTGGAGGGAAATATCGTGAGTGCGGTGGAGTATGTAAGTCGTATATAAAAGTATAGGTTTAGTAGTGCTGTAATTGCTATGAGGGTGGGTAAGATAATGCTGTCATTTTTTGTTATTTCTTGAATAATTATTCATTTTGGTATAAATCCTGATAGTGGGGGAAGTCCTCCTATTGATAGGAGGGTAATGAGGACTAGAATCGTTATGATGGGTGCTTTATTTCATGTGCGTGATAATGATAGGGTGGTTGTGGTTGAGTTGGCTATAAACAGTGTAAATATGGTAGAGGTTATAATAATATAAATAATTAGGTTTAATAGTGTTATGGTGGGATTATATAGTAAGACTGCTGTTATTCAGCCTATGTGGGCAATTGATGAGTAGGCTATAATTTTTCGTAGTTGGGTTTGGTTCAGTCCTCCTCAGCCTCCAATTGTAATAGATAGAATTGATAGGATTAGGATCAGGTTTAGATTGATGGATGGAAGGATTTGGTAAAGTACTGACATGGGTGCTAGTTTTTGTCATGTGAGTAGGATTAGGCCTGAGGATAGGGGAATACCTTGTGTTACTTCTGGGACTCAGAAGTGGAATGGGGCTATACCTAGTTTTATAGCGAGGGCTGTTGTTATGAGTATGGAGGCTATTGGGTTAAATAGTTTTATTACGGTTCATTGGCCTGAGAATATTAAGTTAATGATGATGGCTATTATTAGTAGTATTGAGGCTGTTGATTGAGTTAGGAAATATTTGGTTGATGCTTCTGTGGCTCGTGGGTTGTGCTTTTTTATTATAATGGGAATAATAGCAAGTATATTTATTTCAAATCCAATTCAGATGAGCAATCAGTGGGTGCTAATCATAACGATAATGGTTCCAAGTATAACTGTTATTAGAATAATAATAAGGATAATTGGATTTATTAGTACGGGAAGGATATGAACCAACATTTTCGGGGTATGGGCCCGATAGCTTAATTAGCTGACCTTACTATTAGAATTTGGTGTAATTGGGAGCACGAAGAGTTTTGGGTTCTTAGGAGTAGGTTCAATTCCTATAGTTCTAGAAATAAGAGGATTTAAACCTCTATTATTTACTCTATCAAAGTAACTCTTTTGTCAGACATATTTCTTATGTTTGTGGGGGGATGCTTGATAGGAGAATAGGTAGTGATACGTGTCATATGCATAGGGCTAGTGTTAGGGGTAGAAAATTTTTTCATAGTAAGTGTATTAGTTGGTCGTAACGGAATCGGGGGTAGGATGCTCGGATTCATAGGAAGGTAATTGTGAGTAGTAGCGATTTGATGGTAAAGTTAATTGTATAAAGTTCTGGTATGTATGGGTTGTGAAATGCTCCTAAGAAGAGGGTTGTTGTGAAGATGTTTATTATAATAATATTCGCATATTCTGCTATAAAGAATAGGGCGAATGGTCCGGCAGCATACTCTACGTTAAAGCCTGATACTAGTTCAGATTCTCCTTCAGTGAGGTCAAATGGTGCTCGGTTTGTTTCTGCTAGTGTTGAGATAAATCATATTATTGCTAGGGGTCATGCTGGGAAAATTAATCATACTTGTTCTTGTGTAATGATTAGTGTAGAGAGGGTGAAAGATCCATTTATTAGTAGGACTGATAGTAAAATAATTGCTAGTGTTACTTCATAAGAGATTGTTTGTGCTACTGCCCGTAGGGCTCCAATGAGAGCATATTTTGAGTTGGAGGCTCAGCCTGATCAGAGGATTGAATATACGGCTAGGCTTGATATGGCTAATATGAAGAGGACTCCTAAGTTTATATTGATGAGGGGGTAGGGTATGGGTAGGGGGATTCATATAGTTAAGGCTAGGGTTAGTGCTAGGATGGGGGCTAGAATGAATATTGAGATTGAGGATGTAGCGGGTCGTAGGGGTTCTTTGATGAAGAGTTTAATAGCGTCGGCGATGGGTTGAAGTAAGCCATATGGTCCTACAACGTTTGGGCCTTTTCGAAATTGTATATAACCTAGGACTTTTCGTTCAACTAGTGTAAGGAAAGCTACAGCTAGGAGAATGGGGATAATGAGTGTTAGAACGTTGATTATAAACATTTTGTTAAGGAGAGGATTTGAATCTCTGAGTATAAAGGTTTAAGTTTTACGCAATTACCGGGCTCTGCCACCTTAACTGGGCCCTTTTCTAGGGCAGGTTTTGTTGTGAAGTTAATTAAGATAGAGTCATTAATTGGTTTAAGGCGCTTTGTTAAAGTTGGCCTTATTTCTCTTGTCCTTTCGTACTGGGAGAAATACATAACAGATAGAAACCGACCTGGATTACTCCGGTCTGAACTCAGATCACGTAGGACTTTAATCGTTGAACAAACGAACCTTTGATAGCGGTTGCACCATCGGGGTGTCCTGATCCAACATCGAGGTCGTAAACCCTATTGTCGATATGGACTCTTGAATAGGATTGCGCTGTTATCCCTAGGGTAACTTGTTCCGTTGATCAAGTTTTTGGATCAATAAGCGATGGATTGGTTTGACTTGTTAGTCTAGTCTTTAAAATCGCTCGGAGGATTTTCTGTTCTCCGAGGTCACCCCAACCGAAACTGTTAACTCATAAGGAGTGTTGTTATCCCTTGGTGGTTAAATTTATTTTCCTTGAGTTACTTAGTTAAAGCTCCATAGGGTCTTCTCGTCTTGTTGATTTATCCCCGCCTCTTCACGGGGAGGTCAATTTCACTGATTGGAAGTAAGAGACAGTAAAACCCTCGTGTGGCCATTCATACAAGTCCTTATTTAGAGAACAAATGATTATGCTACCTTTGCACGGTCAGAATACCGCGGCCGTTTAACGTTTAGTCACTGGGCAGGCAGTGCCTCCAATACTAGGGATGCTGGAGGTGATGTTTTTGGTAAACAGGCGGGGTTTAGTGTTTGCCGAGTTCCTTTTACTTCTTTGAATCTTTCCTGGGTGCACTCCTGTGTTGGGTTAACAGTATAAGTAATAAATCATTTATTGTTGGGTTATTTTTATTTACTGTTAACGGTCAGGGTATTATCAGCTACTGACTTAAACTTGTGCGAGGAGAAAATATTTCTTGTTACTCATATTAACATTATTGCTTCTATTTAGTAATAGAATAGTCCAGTATTAAATCTAGGAGTTAGCTATGTTATTGCTGGGATTAATAATATTATTGTTGTTGAGCTTTAACGCTTTCTTAATTGATGGCTGCTTTTAAGCCTACTATGGTATTTTTAGATCTTACTCTCTAGTGAAGGTTGTATCCGTTTCTAAAAGGCTGTACCTTTTTAGACTAACTTTTAAAGATACAGTAGGATTTATTTGTATTTTTGGTATCTTTAAAGCTGAACTAAAATTCATTTTCTGGACAACCAGCTATCACCAGGCTCGTTAGGCATGTCACCTCTACTTATGGATCTTCTCACTATTTTGCCACATAGATGAGTTGGTTCTAATAAACTGTCTATAAGTAGCTCGTCTGGTTTCGGGTTACTTAGCTAAAATTCGTTTTGTTAAGTTTTTTGCTCGTTAATTCATTATGCAAAAGGTACAAGGGTTAATCTTTGCTTTTTTGTACTATGATTTTTTTCTTTCATCATTCCCTTGCGGTACTTTCTCTATAGCGCCGTGTTTAAAATTTCTATCTCCTATACTTTAATTAGGATAAATGTTTTATTTTAATTAATTTAGTTATTTAAACTGGAGAGGGGGAGGTTTTGGGCTAGGTATAGTTCAAGATACTCATAATATGTGAAATCTTCTAGGTGTAAACTAGATGCTTTAATTAAGCTATATCTTGGTTTATCCAAGCACACTTTCCAGTATGCTTACCTTGTTACGACTTGTCTCCTCTCGTGTGGGTGATATGTATAAATAGGTTTAAGTATATCATATTTACTTGAGGAGGGTGACGGGCGGTGTGTGCGTGCTTCATGGCCTGATTCAACTAAGCACTCTATTCTTAGTTTACTGCTAAATCCTCCTTTGGCTATTAATGTCATAATGGCTTTCGTATTGAATTTTCTTGGGTAGAAAATGTAGCCCATTTCTTCCCATTCCATGGGTTACACCTTGACCTAACGTCTTTATGTGCTATTATTGAGCTTACTTTTGTTCCTTTTTTAGGGTTTGCTGAAGATGGCGGTATATAGACTGTATTAGCAAGGATTGGTGAGGTTTATCGGGGTTTATCGATTATAGAACAGGCTCCTCTAGAAGGGTATAAAGCACCGCCAAGTCCTTTGAGTTTCGGGCTGTTGCCGGTAGTACTCTGGCGAATAATTTTGTTCTTATAATTATTTGTGTTTAGGGGTAAGCATAGTGGGGTATCTAATCCCAGTTTGGGTCTTAGCTATGGTGTATCAGCTATTGTAGAGTTACTTTCGTCATTTATTTTTGCTATAATTATGGCTTTTTACAGTTTAATTAAAATTTAACTCTATTTAGTATGGTGCTTTAACACGCTTTACGCCGTATTCCTGTTAGCTTGGGTCAATCGTATGACCGCGGTGGCTGGCACGAGATTTACCAACCCTGATCAATATGGCTTAGTCAAACTTTCGTTTATGGCTTAATTTTTGTTACTGCTGTCTCCCGTGGGGGTGTGGTTAAGCAAGGCGTTGTGAGCTACGAGATTGCGTACTTGATACCTGCTCCTCTTAGTCCTATTGATTCGGAGGGCGTTACTCACCGGGGCGTGGATGCTTGCGTGTGTAAGTCTACTGAAAGTTAACAGGAAGGCTGGGACCAAACCTATGTGTTTATGGAGTCGGTACACTCATCTAGGCATTTTCAGTGCCTTGCTTTAAGTTTAAGCTACATTAAC